AAAGAGTACCATCTTGCGCCCGGACTTCAGGCGGTTTAGCTTTAACCATGTTAATGGTCCCTTATTATTGGTTGATAGAGAATCAAAGTCGATTTACCGATGAATTACGAAATGCTATGGTTCTTACATATGATTTCTTAATTTATTCAGAAGTAATTCGTCGAGATCGTGCACCTTTCTTTCCGATTTTTTTTGATATTTTTTTTTTTTATCAATAGATCAATAAATTTATCAAAAAACGAATCAATATTTATCAAATCTCTCAATATAATATAAATATAATATAAAAAAATAGATATATATATATATATCTAAATAGATATATGTGTATTTTTCTATTCTATGTATATAGAATACAAAAATACAAATACAAAACAAGGAAAACAAAGTGCAGCCGGTTGGATCCAGCCTATTCTTGAAATACACAACTCGCACACGCTCCCTTTCCAAAAAAGATCAATACACCAACTACTACACTTAGATTTATTAGATTTGTTGCTAAAATATCGGTATTCAACCCGAAACTCCCAGCGGATGGCCAGTAACCCAAGGAAACGAAAGAATCAGTTACATTTTTCATATGTTCTCCTCTTATAGATAGGATTAACAAAATCGAACAGAGTTTTTTTGTATCGCCTCGTCCCCTTGTTTTTCACTTTTTTAAATATATTAGAAATTTCATTTGAAATTCTTTTCAAACTTCAAAATGGATTTCCTTAAATTAAGTATGGTAGGTAAGAAAGCGGGCAGATCCACTAATTCCTCCTCCTCATCCTCAAATAAGCCCTTCCCCGGAGGATTGTCTCAACGAGGAATTCATTGTAGGGGTGAAGTCTTGATAGAATTCGAAGAAGCAAGTGGCAAATCGACAGAAATAAAATAAGAAAGGAAACGCGTATTTGTCACGTTTCTATTTATAATTATAAAAAAAAATTAAACAAAAGGATTCGCAAATAAAAGCGCTAATGCCACGACCAGTCCGTAAATTGTTAAAGCTTCCATAAAAGCGAGGCTAAGCAATAAAGTACCTCGTATTTTACCCTCTGCTTCCGGTTGTCTCGCGATACCTTCGACTGCTTGGCCCGCGGCAGTACCTTGACCAACTCCGGGTCCAATAGAAGCAAGCCCTACGGCCAATCCAGCAGCAATAACGGAAGCGGCAGAAATCAGTGGATTCATGGTAAGTTCCTCGCACCAAAATAAAGAAATGAAATGGTTAATGATACAATCAACCGAGGAATTATTAGTTAATAATTCCATTACTAAGATCCATACGGTCAAAGTAACTAAAAACTCCGAATTGAAGTACTAATATTCTGAATCATTAGAACTACCTCGATATCTCGTTTTTAGTTCCTCTATCTATGAAATTTTTGGAAACCTATAGGGTTCTAATTCTTGCGTTTCCTTGTTCCGAACCGTTCTTTCAATGGTTTGCTATTTACCTTCCATATGCTTGACTTCGTCTGTTTATTCATTCAATCCACAGTCACAGATGAAACGGAAGGACTCAGACGGAAATCCATCGAAATTCAACGGGGTGTAATATATGGATAGTCCATGTATATCGAACTAGTGAATATCTAATGAATATCTAATATTACATATACAGACATTTTGTCCATAACGTAAACCGTTCGATCTTCTATTGAATCCGTTCGAAAATGATTCTTCGAAACATACACAGGATTAGCCTATAGCTATTACATATATCTCTCCCTAACCGACTTTTTAATGAATCTTATTTGTTCGTAAACTCTTCTCCTTATCATTATTCGCATGGATAGAAACAGGCGGATTCATCAGCCCCAGAATCAGTACGTATCAATAGCAAGATTGAATTGATCCAATTGAATGACAATTGGGTCCATTGTTGAATTGAATGAAATCAAATGAAATAGAAATGATTCTATCAGTTTTTTTGTTTGTTTAGTTGTACGTCGGAAACAGATAAACATAAGAATTCTTTTCTTATTCCAATTAATAATCGTCGTTGACTGAACAAATAGAAATAGAATATTTATTGGAGAGATATGAATAAATGGACCAAGCAGGAATCTTAGGAAAAAGATCTTTTAGATTAGACCTAACCTAGACCTCTTTCGTCCCCCCCCCTTTTTTTTTTTACATTTTTAAAATTCCCTAATACAGGGCACCTTTTTTGTTTGCTCTTACTCCAGACCATATATAACGTATTTGTATATATTATGTTCCCGAGTAAATTCTCTTGAGCCGCCGACAGGTTGGGATAAACTAGTCAATGATGACTTTCCATGGATTCACCTATATAAGCCGCGGATAAAGTTGCAAAAATAAGAGCTTGAATCCCACTTGTGAATAATCCAAGGAACATAACAGGTATAGGAACTACTGAAGGTACTAAAGAAACAAGAACAACAACTACTAATTCATCGGCCAATATATTCCCGAAAAGTCGAAAACTAAGTGATAAGGGTTTTGTGAAATCTTCTAAGATGTTAATCGGTAAAAGTATTGGAGTTGGTTGAATATATTTACCGAAATAACTCAATCCTTTTTTGGTAAGACCCGCATAGAAATACGCCACTGACGTAGGTAAAGCTAAAGCAACAGTAGTATTTATATCATTCGTCGGTGCAGCTAACTCTCCATGAGGTAACTGTATAATTTTCCGGGGTAAAAGAGCACCTGACCAGTTAGAAACAAAAATAAAAAGGAACATAGTTCCAATAAAGGGAACCCAAGGACCATATTCTTCTCCAATCTGGGTTTTGCTCAAGTCTCGAATGAATTCAAGGACATATTCGAAGAAATTCTGACCGTCTGTTGGAATGGTTTGTGGATCCCGAACGGCTATACTGACCGAACCTAGTAAGATAGCAATTACGACCCAAGAAGTGATAAGTACTTGGGCATGGACTTGGAAACCCCCTAGTTGCCAATAGAAATGCTGGCCCACTTCCACACCGGATAGCTCGTATAACCCTTCTCTTAGGGTGTTGATGGAACACGGTAGAACATTCATATTGCTCTCTGACAAAAATAGAACATAAAAAAAAATTATTTTGATTCAACCATCTCTCATTTTAATGGTACATTTTACCAATATTACTAAGTAATTAAATAATACCCTCGGTGCTTTTGGTCCACTTTTTGAGATTCAGGAATAGTAACCAGTTGAATCAATTTAGGAAGAGTTCCAAAGGCATTGACCTATCTTATTATTAATCAACGGTTTCTTATAGAGCTAGAACGACCCGCACAAATTGCGGATACTAATTTGTTAAGAATCAATCGGACTGAGGCTCTAGCGTCATCGTTGGCTGGAATCGAAAGATCTGCGAGATCTGGGTCACAATTTGTATCAATTAAACAAATCGTTGGAATTCCTAAAATGAGACATTCTCGGAGAGCCGTATTTTCTTTTTGCTGATCAACGACGATGACAATATCGGGTAACCTTGTCATATATTTGATCCCGCCTAGATATCTTTGCAGGCGGGATAATTGTCTCTTCAATATTGCTGCATCCCTTTTCGGGAGGCGGTTGAGTTTCCCCGTCTTTTGTTTCGCTCTCAAGTCCCTGAACTCATAAAGTCTCCTTTCTGTAGTGGACCAATTCGTTAACATACCACCAGTCCATTTTTTATTAACATAATGACACCGAGCCTTTATTGCAGTTGATGCTACTGAACTGGCTACTTTCTTTCCTGTACCAACTATTAAGAAATGTTTTCCCCTACTTGCTGCATCAAAAACTAAATTACAGGCTTCCGATAAAAAACGAGCAGTTCTAAAAAGATTTGTAATATGAGTACCTTTACGCTTTGCAAAGATGTAAGGTGCCATTCTAGGATTCCATTTCCTAGCACCATGACCCAAATGGACTCTTGCCCTCAGCAGCTCTTCCAAATTGATGTTCCAATATCTTTTTTTCATTTCTCCCCACACCTTTCCTCTTTTTTTTTTTTCAAAAAAAAAAAAAAGAGACGAGGTACCACAAAATAAATAATTGTTCCGACGGAACCTTCTACCGGAGATACGCCGTTGATATACGGTCCAAGTTATTAATTCCTTTCTATCCACCATTATTCTTATTCTTATTATAAATTATTCTTATTCTTATTATAAAATAGAATGACTGGACCAAGGCCAGATAGTTAAAAAACGAAAATGAATCTCCTCTTAGGAATTAAGAAATCCCGTAAATCGTTGTTCTGGTGTATCATGAAAATTCTTTGGGATGCAATAACCCAATAATTTTCTGTGTTGGAACAAAATATCTTTCATTTCCCCCTCGAATAGAGGCTTCTTTTTTATTTCCAAAGGAATGTTGCTGTGTTGCCTTGAACGGTGCACTAATCCTTTGAATCCGGTACCAACAGGTATCATCTCTCCCAGAACAACGTTCTCTTTCAGGCCTTTCAACCAATCAATGCGGCCTCGGAGAGCAGCTTTTGCTAAAACCCGAGCGGTTTCTTGAAAACTCGCTTCAGATATGAAACTTTGGGTATTCAGAGATGCTTTCGTTATTCCCAACAAGATGGCTCGGTAACAGATCGCTTCTTCCAAAGTACGCACTGTTCGTCCCGCCCGCAAGAATCCGATTAGTTCGCCGGGTGAAAAAACATTAGACATTCCATCTTCTGAAACCAACACTTTGGATGTTATTTGACGTACAATAATCTCTATATGCCTATTAGAGATCTGCACCCCCTGGGATCGATAAACCTTTTGGATCTTATTAACCAAAGAGATACGACTTTGCGCTATGGTTAGCTCAGTGCCAATCGCGAATCCCCACGGAATTCCAAGAATTTTTCTTATATGCTCATTCCAACCTTCAATCCTCTTTTCTAAGCCCATCGATATTGACTCAATCGAACGCACTTCTAACACTTGTTCTACTTTTGGAAGACCTTGCGTTATATCACCCGATCTCGATTTTTCATATAGAAATGTAATTAATGTATCTCCCTCGTAAAGGGTTTCTCCGTAATGGCCATGGACAGTTGCCCCTCGAATGGCCAAATGAGGCTTGGCGGATCTTATGACTAAGTAGTCAACATGAACAACTAGAACTTGGCCAGATTTTCTGTGTGGTCTGTATTTGGATAGACATACATTTTCAGAAAGAAACTGTCCAAGGCTCATTATTGTGGATGTCTCCTCACAATACTCGTGACGTGGGAAGCACCAATTCAAATCGAATAAATTCAAAATGGTGTTACTGCGCGGATCGGAATTATAAATTCTCTCATTTTCATCCATTAAATAGTATTTAAGTACTTGGAAAATCTGTTTTAAATTGTCAAGTAGCAAATATTTTTTTAACAAAATTGGATTATGAGTTTTTAAACGAGAAGAGGAATAAAAATTCGCGATTTTAGGTACAGTCCCTAAGAGACCTAACGAATTCCTAACGGGAATCATAGGATTCTCTTTAATTGGAATTAGTTCTTTTGTCACCTTGTGACACTTTGAACCATTGACTGGACAAATTCGAGAACAATCAGATGATGACAAAATTCGAAAAGATTGGGATTCCTTATTTCTATTCAGAAACGTACAAATAGTTCCTTGCTGTTGGGTAAGTGATTGAATCCTCGCCTCGGAAGACAAAGGATTGATATTGGTGCGATCTGATCCATTATCGGGGATCAACCCTGAACCCGACGTATCATTCCTTTTTACGATATACGAAAAGGGGGGCTGGGGCTTCGCCAAATCCATTTTTATAAAATCTCGAATCAGATCATTTGCCCTTACTTCAACAAAGGAAGCACGAACCTCTTCTATAGAATCATTTTCATTTTGGTCTTTTTCCCAATTCAATACTAAACAAGTCCGAACCAATTGAATAGTTGTGTGAGAAATTCCTCGAATCAGTTTTCCATTTCTATAAAGGAGATAATTGATAACTTGCAGTTGCACATTATCCCTTTCCCGCAACAGATCCTGGGGGAAAAGCGTCGATAAATTGATCCCATCCGCTATTTCATATGTGACTACGGATCGAACCAAAACAAAATACTTTTTCTTGGTAAGTGTGATCCGCTGGACATAGATCCAATTTTTCAATTGGTTTGATTTCTTAGAATTTTTTTTTCCCGTTCCTGGTGATATCAAGATGCCGCTGTGACGGGATATCTTATCTGTCTCTCCAGGAAAATGGATATCTCCAGAAAAGATTTTCAGTTCAATAGATATTTTTTTTCTCTCCACTCGGACCAATCCACCCACTCGGCTTCTTGTATTTAAAGTGATTAGTGTATCTACTCCAATGAGACTATTGTTCCGTACCATTATGGGCGAAGATCCGGGAAGGATATGCACTTCCTCGGGAATGAAAAAAAATGGATCGACTTTCATTTGGTATTTCGATTTCGGCCCAAAATTTTTTGCTCCTCGATACTCAATCAAATCCTCTTTTTTGACGGTTGCTTCCCCCCCTATGGTTCCATATTTAGTCATTCCCGAACTGCTTCTTCTGTATCGTAGATCATCGAAATAAGCAAGAATACTATTTCTTCGTAAAATACCATTTATGGGTATTTCAATCGAAATACCAGAATGGGGCATTAGTACTTTCTCTCGTTCTTGATCATATTGGAATGGTATGATGAATCTATTTCTTCGCCTTTTCGCCAATAAATCAGAGTTCTCGTGGAAAAAGGGGGGGTATAGAAAATTCCAACGGCCATTGGATAGGATTCGATCAGGTCTCGAATAATCAAGAACCCCCCCCCTCTTTTTATTTTTACCGGAAGGATCCGAACTAACCAATTTGTGTCTCACTCGATCATCAGTCACTGAGAGGTCAGAAATAGATCTCCGTTCGACAGAAAGAGAATAAATATGCACTTGATCTTGATCCTTGTGGGGCGAAAAAGGGACTATACTGGATCCGCACGGACCTCCCGATAACATCCATAAATGGCTTGTTTTTGGTAAGAGATGAACATTCCCGTATATATATTCAGGCGCGTGGTACACATCGGTACTCCAGTGCATTTCTCCCCCCGAATCAGAGTAAATATGTTTTCGAACACTTTCTTTAAAAAGGAAAGTGGATTTTCCGGCGCGAATCTCAGCAATCGCCTGTTCTGATTCTACATATTGGTCATTTTGGACAAAAAGAAAACTTTTTGGTGGAATATTGACATTATGTAGAATATCCTGACTCTCAATAGTTACATACAGGTCTCTATAACAGAGAAAGGCAGGATATCCATGGCGTGTACGTGTGGGATGAACCAAATCCTCATTGAATTTGATTTTTCCGTCAAAGGGGGCTCGTACATGTTCTGCAGTACCGCCTGTGAATACTCCACCCGTATGAAAAGTTCTTAATGTTAGTTGAGTCCCTGGTTCCCCAATCGATTGACCCGCAATAATACCTACTGCTTCTCCCAATTCGACCAGATCGCCATGAGCGGGACTCCGACCATAACAGAATCGACAGATCCAAGATGTACTACTGCAAGTAAAGGGGGTTCGAATATATATTGATTGTGCTCG